TAAATCAAAAATGAATCTTTGTGAACAATGTGGATATCATTTGAAAATGAGTAGTTCAGATAGAATCGAACTTTCGATCGATCCGGGTACTTGGGAGCCTATGGATGAAGACATGGTCTCGCTGGATCCCATTGAATTTCATTCGGAGGAGGAGCCTTATAAAAATCGTATCGATTCTTATCAAAGAAAGACAGGATTAACCGAGGCTGTTCAAACAGGCATAGGGCAACTAGACGGTATTAACGTAGCAATTGCGGTTATGGATTTTCAGTTTATGGGGGGTAGTATGGGATCCGTAGTCGGGGAGAAAATTACCCGTTTGATTGAATACGCTACTAAAGAATTTCTACCTCTTATTATAGTGTGTGCTTCCGGAGGGGCACGCATGCAAGAAGGAAGTTTGAGCTTGATGCAAATGGCTAAAATATCTTCTGCTTTATATGATTATCAATCAAATAAAAAGTTATTCTATGTACCAATCCTTACATCTCCTACTACCGGTGGGGTGACAGCTAGTTTTGGTATGTTGGGGGATATCATTATTGCTGAACCCAATGCCTACATTGCCTTTGCGGGTAAAAGAGTAATTGAACAAACATTGAATAAAACAGTACCCGACGGTTCACAAGCGGCTGAGTATTTATTCCAGAAGGGCTTATTCGATCTAATCGTACCACGTAATCCTTTAAAAAGTGTTCTGAGTGAGTTATTTCAACTTCACACTTTCTTTCCTTTGAATCAACATTAAAACATTAAGTTCAATTATTTTGAGCAAACAAGTAATTAGTTTATCGGAATCCAAGTCAAAATTAGACGAATGGGGTTTTCTTTGTTGACATAAGATCTTATTGTATAAAGGATAAAAAGTCACAGAAAATAAAAAATTCGCCCCCTTTATTTTTATTCCTGATTATTGATCAAGAAACCTGTATTAACAAGATAAAAAATAAAATGATTCTTTTCGTAAAATTAGTAAAAAAAAAAAAAAAAAATAGATACATATATCTTCTTCTCGTCATATATAATGAAAATATAGAAAATAAAGAATAGAATTTTTTTCTTTCTATATCTTACGATAATCCTATTTTGAATAAGAATCCCTGCTGGATGGGATTCTAACAAACCCTTCAATTCAATATAAATAAAAAAATATCTAAATAAGTAGAATCTAATTCATTTTTTAAAAACTTTTTATTGAATATTTTTTAAAAACTTTTTGTTTAAATTCGAAGACAAGAGCAAAAAATGAATAAAAGAATCTCTCATCCATCTCCTTTCAAATCCTTCATGTAGAAAGATAAAAAACTACATTATAGACTAGATACTTATATCTATTTAAGTAATTATGGATAATAATTCCAATTTAGAATTATCAAATTATAATAAGTAAGATATCCTTATATATATAATAATAAGATATATAATAAGATATCTTTATATTATAAATAATCAATATAAAATCTAAATAATAATAACAGGTACAAATAGTAAATCGAGGTACCCATTCTATGACAACTCTTAACTTTCCCTCTGTTTTGGTTCCTTTAGTAGGCCTAGTATTTCCGGCAATCGCAATGGCTTCTTTATTTCTTCATGTTCAAAAAAACAAGATTGTTTAGAGCCGATGGCACAAAATCTCATCTATTTTTTTTTTTCAAATTGATGTTTGTATCATAACACAGATATCCATTTAGCAAAATATGGTATAAGCGGCTTCCGCCGAAAAATTCTTATGTCTCCAGAAAATGCTATGTTCTAGCTATTTTCAAATAGACCCGAATCGGCGGATGGCTGAACTGTAACGTTGGTCCATCTATATGTATGTGGCTATCTTTAGTGAGATCATACGAAGGGTATGTTATTAGTTTAGATCTAACCAATTTAATGAATGACTCCTAAAGGTTCACATCAAACTAGTGCTAGTTGATGCGAGTTACTTCGGAAACAAACGGACTAAAGTCAAATTCATTTGGGGTATTCTCTCAATTCCAAAAAAAGCAACGGGATCAAGTATGAGTTGTCGATCAGAACATCTATGGATAGAACCTATAAAGGGGGCTCGAAAAACAAGTAATTTCTGCTGGGCTATCATTCTTTTTTTAGGTTCATTAGGATTCTTGTTGGTTGGAACCTCGAGTTATCTTGGTAGAAATTTGATATCTTTCTTTCCATCTCAGCAAATTGTTTTTTTTCCACAAGGAATTGTGATGTCTTTTTATGGGATCGCGGGTCTTTTTATTAGCTCCTATTTGTGGTGCACAATTTCGTGGAATGTAGGTAGTGGTTATGATCGATTTGATATAAAAGACGGAATAGTGTGTATCTTTCGTTGGGGATTTCCTGGAAAAAATCGTCGGGTCTTCCTCCGATTTCTTATAAAAGATATTCAATCCGTCAGAATAGAAGTTAAAGAGGGTATTTATGCTCGGCGTGTCCTTTATATGGATATCAGAGGCCAGGGAGCCATTCCATTGACTCGTACTGATGAGAATTTTACTCCACGGGAAATGGAACAAAAAGCTGCTGAATTGGCCTATTTCTTGCGTGTACCAATTGAAGTATTTTAAGAAATGAGCCGGAATGCTTTCTCAGCAGGAGGGCAAAAACGCAAGAATCCTCTTTTTCTAGAACATAACTTAATTTTTATAGAACATAATTTAATTGAGGTTTCTTCAGAACATTCATTCTCATTCGAGTCAAAGTAGACATATATGGAACAAGTATAAAAAAACTCTTTTGGGGATCTTTTATATGTATCGAAATATATACAACTCAATTCAATAAAAAAAGAATAAACAAATCGAAATATCTCATAATCAACCATTTCGAAAGAAAGAAATCCCCCCCCTTTTTTACTTGTTGGAATTGAGACTTTAGATTCAGATAGATCATATCTTTTAATTTTTTTGACGCTTCTTTTTGTGCTCCTTAATGACCAAAAAATGGGATCTCTTATAATGATAACTAGCCAATTTCTGTTGTTTTTTGCCACTCATTTTTCACAATATTATTCAGAAATTTCCCTCAATTATTCTATCCCTGATTACTCATAGTGAGTTAAAATTTTTCGAAATCTTAGATATTTTTATATAATATAATGATAGAAAAGGAATTCTTTCGTTTCAAAATCTGAATAATATTAATTAAAGTGGTTTTCGGGGCATTCATCGAAAGGAGATATGTGCTTTGAATTTGACTATAGGGAAACAATATTTTTTTATTATTTATTCATTTCATTCGAATTTTTCGTCTATTTCTGTATTTTTTTTAGATTCAAGGCCTAACCACGAAATCACAAATAAAAAATAGTGAAAGGTTCGATAACTTGAAATAGAACTGATGCGTCAGAGAAATATTAGATTATATAGAGTTTACGAATGAGATGGGTTGATTAACAATTCAAAGATGAAAAAATGGAAAAAAAGAAAGCATTCACTCCTCTTTTATATCTTGCATCTATAGTATTTTTGCCCTGGTGGATTTCTCTCATATTTCAAAAAAGTCTGGAATCGTGGGTTACTTATTGGTGGAATACTAGGCAATCCGAAACTTTTTTGAATGATTTTGAACAAAAGGGTATTCTAGAAAAATTTATAGATTTAGAGGAACTCCTCTTCTTAGAGGAAATGATCAAGGAATACTCGGAGACACATCTACAAAACCTTCGTATAGGAATTCACAAAGAAACAATCCAATTAATCAAGATACACAACGAGGGTCGTATTCATACGATTTTGCACTTCTCGACAAATATAATCTGTTTCATTATTCTAAGTGGTTATTCTATTTTGGGTAATAAAGAACTTGTTATTCTTAATTCTTGGGCTCAGGAATTCCTATATAACTTAAGTGATACAATCAAAGCTTTTTCTCTTCTTTTATTAACTGATTTATGTATCGGATTTCATTCGCCCCATGGTTGGGAATTGATGATTGGCTTTGTCTACAAGGATTTTGGATTTGTTCATAATGATCAAATTATATCTGGCCTTGTTTCCACTTTTCCAGTCATTCTAGATACAATTTTCAAATATTGGATTTTCCGTTATTTAAATCGCGTATCTCCGTCACTTGTAGTAATTTATCATTCAATGAATGACTGAAAAATGATCTACCTAATCCAATTATAATGTTTCTTATTTTGCAGTTGTACATAAGCAAAACATTGAAAATCGCTTTCTATTTCTACCCATCCCGGAGATTCATCCTATATTCCTATATATTAATCGAGTCAAATTATGAGTCAAATTATTCCAGTAAATAACAGAATCGTGGATAGGAAACTCCATTAGTGACCTACCCCAATTTATTGTAGAAATTTTCGGGATCAATGATTGGACCATACCATGCAAACTAGAAAAACTTTTTCTTGGATAAAGGAACAGATTACTCGATCTATTTCCGTATCGCTCATGATATATATAATAACTCGTACATCCATTTCAAATGCATATCCCATTTTTGCACAGCAGGGTTATGAAAATCCACGAGAAGCGACTGGGCGTATTGTATGCGCCAATTGCCATTTAGCTAATAAACCAGTGGATATTGAGGTTCCTCAAGCGGTACTTCCCGATACTGTATTTGAAGCAGTTATTCGAATTCCTTATGATACGCAACTGAAACAAGTTCTTGCTAATGGTAAAAAAGGGGCTTTGAATGTGGGGGCTGTTCTTATTTTACCAGAGGGTTTTGAATTAGCTCCTCCCGATCGTATTTCCCCCGAGATAAAAGAAAAGATGGGTAATCTGTCTTTTCAGAGCTATCGCCCCAATCAAAAAAATATTCTTGTCATAGGCCCTGTTCCTGGTAAGAAATATAGTGAAATCACCTTTCCTATTCTTTCCCCGGACCCCGCTACTAAGAAAGACATTCACTTCTTAAAATATCCTATATACGTAGGTGGAAACAGGGGAAGGGGCCAGATTTATCCTGACGGGAGCAAAAGTAACAATACAGTTTATAATGCTACAGCATCAGGTATAGTAAGCAAAATCCTA